GTAAAATAAAAGCAATTCGTAAATCTCGTGGAAGAAAAAATAATGCAATTCGTAAATCTCGTGGAAGAAGCAAGATTGGAAATTCTCAATCTAAAATGATCCAAAGCCTTGTTCTAAATCGAATTTATGAGACCCTTATTTCAGGTTTCCTTTACGATTCCCCAAACTATGGACAGGGACTGTTAGCGATACTTAAAAGAAAAACACAAAAACTACGAGCTGAAAAAAAATTATATTATAATCCTTTGGAAAAATTGTTTTCTAATCCTGTGAAAAAGGGGTGGGAACGAATTGATCGGGAACAGTTAAAAAACAAAAGGATAGATACTAAAAACAAATATGATCTGGGAAAACATCTTTTTCACCGAGAAATCTTTCACACAGTCCCTCGTTGGATATACAAATTATTCACCGACATGGAGCAAAATGCGGAAGAACACAGTGACAAGCAGCGGGACGAGTATGAGGTTAAATCAGAAAAATATAAACATGAGCTTTTTTTTATTCCGAAGATTAGCCAAGATACTCAAGACAAGAAGACGGATATTGAGGAGACTAATACTCAAGACAAGAAGACGCGTATTGAGGAGACTAATACTCAAGACAAGAAGACGGATATTGAGGAGACTAATACTCAAGACAAGAAGACGCGTATTGAGGAGACTAATACTCAAGACAAGAAGACAGATATTGAGGAGACTAATACTCAAGACAAGACGACGCATATTGAGGAGATTTCTGATGCACTGAATATTCGTGCCTTTGCGAAAGAGGACCTTTATATCCACCTGTATATGCCGAAAGGGTTTCAGGAAGGGGTAATCAAAGGTTCTATGCGCTACCAAAGGCGTAAAAAGTTTAGTGTAAGAAAGATTGAAAGCCGGCCGCGTTCCCCTCTTTTTTTCCGCTTCGTAAAAAGTAGATGGTCTATTTATTTCGGGTTCATGAACCCGAAGGTCCTTGTTTTGAAAATCAAAAATTTGATGCATAGGTTGGGGTTTGGAAGCAAAAGAATCAAAAATTTGATGCATAGGTTGGTGTTTGGAAGCAAAAGAATCAAAAATTTGATGCATGGGTTGGGGTTTGGAAGCAAAAGAATCAAAAATTTGATGCATAGGTTGGTGTTTGGAAGCAAAAGAGGCAAAAAATTGATGCATAGGTTGGGGTTTAGAAGCAAAAGAAGCAAAAAAAGGGGGGGCCTTTTTACTCTTAACGAACGTAACAAAGAACAAAGAAAGAAAGAAAGGAAAGAAAGGAAAGCCAGGAAAGCCAGGAAAGCCAGGAAAGCCAGGAAAGAAAGGAAAGCCGGGAAAGCCAGGAAAGAAAGGAAAGAAAGGAAAGCCGGGAAAGAAAGGAAAGAAAGGAAAGCCAGGAAAGAAAGGAAAGCTAGGAAAGAAAGGAAAGCTAGGAAAGCCGGGAAAGCCAGAAAAGCCAGGAAAGAAAGGAAAGCTAGGAAAGCCGGGAAAGCCAGGAAAGAAAGGAAAGAAAGGAAAGCTGGGAAAGCCAGGAAAGAAAGGAAAGAAAGGAAACCAGACGACATATTCAAACTCGTGCACGGCAAACGCCCAGAAACAAGTGGCTTCGAAAAACATTTGGCACAGTGGGCGGCATCGGAAGAATGGGATGATATAGTCGAGTGTGCGCCTGCAATAAGAGCTTGTATAGTACTTTGTCACTCAGTTTTTAGAAAATTTATTTCATTGCCTTTATTGATAATAGCTAAAACTATTGGCCGTTTCTTATTATTGCAACAGAACGAGTGGTCTGAGGATTGGGCGGACTGGAATAAAGAGATTCATGCTGTATGCGCCTACGACGGTGGTACTCTATACCACAGATGGCTTCCGGAGAATTGGGTCGAAGAAGGTCTTCAGGTCAAAATTACATCTCCTTTTTATTTGCAACCTTTTCGCACAGAGGCTGATAGAAATCTGGAAAATCCCGAGACTGTTTTTCTAAGGGCTTTCTGGGGAGTATCTGACTATCCTATGGGTGACGCCCTGCCCGACCCTTCCTTTGAGACTTTTTGGATGCCCATTTTCATGCCCATTTTCCAAGAACTAAATGATATACGCGAAAAATTATTGAGAAAAAAAAAAATGAAAAAGACCGATTTTTTAGTTATAAGAAAATTTATCAAGAAGTTCAAGAAAACAATCAAACCACAAATTGTTCGAGTTCGAAAAGGCTCAAAAGAAAGCATAAAATGGCTTATCAAAACGTTTCTATTTCTAAAAAGCAAAATAGAAGAACTTGTCAAAAAAATAAAAGAACTTGTCAAAAAAATAAAAGAAACTATAAAAGAAAATAGAATATTGAGAGGAGTATATGAATCGAGTGAAACTAAAAAAGAAAAAGATTCTATAATCAGCAATGAGATAATTCATGAATCAGTTAGTCAAATTCAATCTACAGCTTTGACAAATTCAGAAGAATCAGAAGAAAAAATACAAGAAGAAAAACTCAAAAATGTGATTAATAGAATAAGCACAATCAAAAATCAATTAGAAATAATTACAAAAGAAAAAAAAAATGTAGAATCACCAAAAAATATTTGGACAATTCTAAAAAGAAGAAATGTTCGATTAATAAGTAAATTGCATTATTTTCAAAAATTGTTCATTGAAAAAATATACAATATATACCTAGATATCTTTCTATGGATCATTAATATTTGTAGAATCAATTTCACAAAAAAAATTTTTGATAAAGACATTTACAATCCTGAAACAAATGAAAAAAGAATTGCCTTTAGGAGGGCGTCACCTCCTTTTCTTAAAATTTTTTCTTCCTTACCAGATTTATCTTCCCTGTCACAAGCATATGTATTTTACAAATTATCACAAACCCAAGTTAGTGATAAGTTAAGATCTGTTCTTCAATATCGCGGAACATCTTTTTTTGTTAAGACTGCAATAAAGGATTCTTTTGAAAGACAAGGAATATTTCATTCCGAATTAAAGCATAAGAAACTTCGCAATTTTGGAACGAATCCATGGAAAAACTGGTTAAGAGGTCATTATCAATACAATTTATCTCAGATTAGATGGTCTCTATTAATCCCACAAAAATGGCGAAATGCAGTCAACCAACGCCATACGCCTCAAAATAAAGATTTAAATAAAGGAGATTCATATGAAAAAGACCAATTACTTCATTACAAAAAACAAAATGATTCTGACGTATATTCATTAACAAATCAAAAAAATAAGTTGGAAAAAAACTATAGATATGATCTTTTAGCATATAAATTCATTTGTCCTGAAACTAAGAAGGACTCCTATATTTATAAATTGCCATTACAAGTAAATAAGAAAGAAGAGATCTCTTATAATTACACCACACAGAAAGACAAATTATTTGATATAAATATACCCGAGGAGATTTTTATCAAACATTATCTAGACAAGAATTATCTCAAGAGCTTTATAAATAGAAAATCTTTAGATTTTGATTGTAAGATTCTCAAATTTGAGGCTGAGGCCTGGATGAAGATCGATCCTAACCATAATACAAATACGAAGGTTGGGACTAATAATTCTCAAATAATTGAGAATAGAGATCTTATTTATATTTCTGCTTCGGATCCAGAAATCCAAGAGCTCAATCACAAAAAACAAAAAAAAAGCTTTTTTGATTGGAAAAAACACAAAAAAAGCTTTTTTGATTGGATGGGAATGAATGAAGAAATCTTCACTAATACTAAAGCCACTGAGAAAGATTGGTTCGTCCGAGAAGTTATGCTACCTCTGGAGACATATAAAATGAACCCGTGGGTTAGACCAATCAAATTACTTCTTTCAAATTTCAAAGGAAACGAAATTGTTAGTGAAGAAGAAGAACTTGTTAGTAAAGAAAAAGGAACTGTTAGGAAAGCAAAAGGAACTGTTAGGAAAGAAGAAGAAAATGTTAGGAAAGCAAAAGGAACTGTTAGGAAAGCAAAAGAACTTGTTAGGAAAGCAAACGAAATTTGTAGGGAAGAAAAAGAACTTGTTAGGAAAGGAAAAGAAATTGTTAGGAAAGAAAAAGAAATTGTTAGGAAAGAAGAAGAACTTGTTAGGAAAGGAAAAGAAAATGTTAGGAAAGGAAACGAAATTTGTAGGGAAGAAAAAGAACTTGTTAGGAAAGGAAAAGAAATTGTTAGGAAAGGAAAAGAAATTGTTAAAGAAAATGTTAGGACAGGAAAAGAAAATGTTAGTCAAGACGAAGAAAATGTTAGTCAAGACGAAGAAAATGTTAGGACAGGAAAAGAAAATGTTAGTCAAGACGAAGAAAATGTTAGTCAAGACGAAGAAAATGTTAGTCAAGACGAAGAAAATGTTAGGACAGGAAAAGAAAATGTTAGTAAAAGCATCGAAGAAGTTATTACAGAACGTTATGAAAAACGGTTCATGAAAAAAGAAAAACAATACCGGAGTAGCCCGGTGACGAAGAGAGTCAATTTCAATTCCCATCAGCTCCAGTATGCGAATTACGACATGGACTTTCCGAAGTTTTCGGCGATGAAGAGCTCTCTCAAGTTCTATTCTCTGTGGAAAAACATGAAAAGTCTGGAAAAAAAAAAAAAACTGTGTGTGCTCTATTGTGCACTGGGCAATCTGATGCCGATGAACCTAGTAGCCGCGCACTGGGACAGTGTGGCTTTGCACGACTGGTGGCTCGAGGGGGTAATTCGCTTCAACCCCCACTTCACCCTGTCTATAACAAATCAGGAAGAATTTATTATGTATCAAGCCATAGGTATTTCATTGGTTCATAAGAGTAAGCAACAAACTAATCAAAGATACGGAAACCAAAAATCTGTTGATAAGGATAATTTTGATTTGCTTGTTCCTGAAATGATTTTATCGTCTAGACGTCGTAGAGAATTGAGAATTCTCAATTCTTTAAATTTCCATTTTAGGAATGGTAAGGAGAACAACATAAAAAGCTGGGGTCAATGGAAAAGTAAACACCTTGATAGAGATAAAAATGAATTAATTAAACTAAAGCTCTTTCTT